ATTTTCATCTTTGGTAAATTTACCAAGGGCTATAGTCATAGTGATCCTCCTATTCAACTACTTCAACCATTTCCGAACACCTCATAGCATTTTCAGGGCCTTCGAGGTTTTTATTCATTTATGTATAATTTGATTTCTCGTACACTGTCCCTTCTTTTTTAATGGGTTTCGAATATAAAAATCATTTATTAGTCTATTCTATTGACCAAGGTAAAATCCATGAACTCAATTCGGTTATTCCTTTCTATTCTTAAATCTTAAAAACCCCTTAAGTCATGAATTGTCTTATGACTCATAAGTCGGATAGATGCATTTTTTGAAAGAACTGTTCAAGAAAAAAATGATCCCCTTTTTCGCTACCAGTTGACCCCCAGACATACTCCTCTCGGTTTATCAAATAATCTTATTCTTGAATCTATCTTGTTCATGACATTGATAAAATAAATAGTCAAATAGTTTTCAAATAGTTTTATGTATTCTATTCTTCTAATTTCTATGTGTACTAAACTACTACAGTATCATATATTTTATTACTTTATTACTCTTAATATATTAATTATTAATCTTATTTTTTTAATATAATATTAATAATATTTATATTATTTATGAAATCTATTATTAAATTAATAAATATTATTATTAATATATTAATAAATATTATTATTAATATATTAAATATTATTATTAATATATTATTTATTTCTATTTTTTTTATATTTTCTATTTTTTTATTCTTGTTTTGTTCTATTTTCCCTTCTTTCAGATTAATATAAAACTCCAAAGTATATTTTTTGCAGATCGAGGCAAGAAAGAAAATTCGAATATTTTTTCTATTTTCTGGCAGATGTTAGAAAAAATCGAATGAGTTTCCTATTATTTAATATTGTTAAGAATAAGAGAATGTAAGTGAAAATATCTTTCTCGCACTCACCCATTGCCAGAAAAAAATATCGTATGCATCAATATGAAAATATTTGATACGTGAAGCCATCATTTGATAGATTAGATATATATATACTTATATATAAATAAGAAATTTATATATAAGTATATAATAAATATATTAATGGAAATTGATCCTTTCTTGTGTTCGGAAATCAAAGAAAGATATTAAAAAAAAAATGGCTTGTATGTTGATACTTGGAATAAACCTTTCTACGTGGAGGAAGGGAATAGCAATTTATTCTTCCTCTAGGATGGGAACAAGAAGATTTAATTGAAAATATCGACAGATTCTTACGTAGTCCCAATCAAAGAAATTTGAAAATGAAATAAAAAAAGATCCACTGTTCTAATTTCATCTCTATCGAATTTGAATATCAGAATAGTAGATATAGTCACGATTCAATAGGTTAGGTTCACTTACTTTTTTTTTTTAATTTCCAATGGCTTTTGATTGGAATAATCGAAAATAGGAATATCCGGCGGAAATGACTTATCATTATTCATTATAATAAAATAATAAAAAAATCATTATTCATTAGAATAAAATAATAAAAAAATGTTCCACTTTAGAACTAGAATTACTATATTCTAATGAATTAGTAATAATAACTTATTAGAAAAATTCTATTTTCTAATGAAATTCTATGATTCCTTACTTTACTCTTTATTTTTTTTTTTTATTAAAAATTTATTACAAATATTAACAATATCTCTATTCTTCCTTCCAATATGAATACTATCGCCGGAGTTTTATGAAAAAAGCCCCTTATCGGATTTGAACCGATGACTTACGCCTTACCATGGCGTTACTCTACCGCTGAGTTAAAAGGGCCCCCTTTGATTCAATTCCTGAATAAGGAAGAGTCTAGTACATATATTTCTTACTGCATATACTTATTATATTATATGAGATTATATTATATGAGATTAGAATCTATGTACATAGATCTATTTTATCCGCATAGTGACTCATTAAGGAACAAAAAATTGGATTTACCCGGTGAGTATAGCATAGGTAAAATGGTTTAGTGATATTGGATTTGATAAATATCAATGCAATGAATTATTTCATAACTGATTCTAATTGAATTGATTCTCATCATAACAAAATCCATTTGATTGAGACATGTATCCACCAATTCAATATAGATTCAAGATATTTTAATATTTTATCGAATCATTGATAAATGGATTCCATTTGTCCCTCAACCAAATTCCTATTGAAAAACAATTTTCAATAACTTGTTGATCCCTATCTCTCTTCCCAGATTTCCGGATTGATTATTTGAATTTCCTGATTTAGTGTGAGATAGAAATATGCCCACCGAATCTTAACAATGAATGAATCAATGAATGAAAGTGAAAGAAATAAAGTTTAACCCTAACCCCCTCGCCTTTTCCGGCAAACCAATCATTTCCTGAAAGGATCCTATCCTTCGTATTATTTATTTTTCTATTTTTTTTTTAGAATTATAGAGTTTCAATTGTAACAATTTATAAATCTAAATAATAATGAATCAAAAAATTCTATGGAATTATGAAAGACGGAAAGATCCTTCGGATCGAGTCATACCATTCCATATATATTGACAATTTCAAAAAACTGTTCATACTATAAACATAGTAGAGTAGAATGGCGATCGGTCAAGTATGCCCCCATCGTCTAGGGGTTCAGGACATCTCTCTTTCAAGGAGGCAGCGGGGATTCGACTTCCCCTGGGGGTAGGGGACTACGAAAGGAAGTTGATCATAGATTATCAATAAAGACTTAAATTGATTCTTATTCTTCCTGGGTCGATGCCCGAGCGGTTAATGGGGACGGACTGTAAATTCGTTGGCAATATGTCTACGCTGGTTCAAATCCAGCTCGGCCCAATAATTCGCTGATCCGCCATGAAACGATATAAACATTTGTTGTTCTCCGGAAATGCCCGATGCGCTTTTACGGAAGAATAAAAATCTGATACATAATTCCCGCTATTTCTTTTTTTAAGCATTTTTTCCACAAATCAAATTCGGATGTTGATCTTGCTAATGAGCTAGATTTATATCAGGATCCGGAAGTATAAAGTCTAAGGAAGGGGGTAAAATAAAAAAAAAAAGACTTTTTCATTGAAAGATTTATTTTCAATCGATTTGGTAATAATGAAAAGATTACTAGTAATCCGTGTCGATTTCGCTAAAGTGCATATCCATGCAGATATCAATATATCAGTCCCGCCTATGTCAATTACAACACAATGGTTCTACTATAAAATGGAAATCGAAAAGAAAGGTTTGCATGAAATCGTAAGAATATGTATGCTGTACACTCTTTTCCTGGGATTGTAGTTCAATTGGTCAGAGCACCGCCCTGTCAAGGCGGAAGCTGCGGGTTCGAGCCCCGTCAGTCCCGATGGATACAAATCCACAAAAAATCCAAAAATATATCAATTCATCTCTCCATTTTCTGTGAAAGGAAGAAAAATAACAGAATTTCATTCCTAACAGAGGGATCCCTCGTTTTTTTCTTTTTTTTTTTTTCGTTTCACATTTCTCATCAAACCAATATGAGAATTTCAATTTCTTCAAGTAATACTGATTTACTGATTGATGGGAAAGAAATCTATTTGGATTAATACAATTATTAGTAGCGCCATATTAAGAATTCCAAGAAAAAGGAGATAGCGTACTCCTGGACCTGGCCTTTTTTCGATTCCTTCCGATCTGTGCAATGGAATATGGAATATCGTAGTATATGTTTACTGCGAACACACACAAATGGAATTTGCATGATACAAAAGAAATTGAACAGAGTTACTTTGATTTTGATAGACTACTTTTAAAAGTATATCCCTTTCTGGCTCCGATTTTGTGTAACCTCAAGTACTAATTTCAATTACTAATTATTTTATTCGAATTTGGAACAATCTATCTCATTCAAATGTCACACTGAACTTTTGATAGATGTGTCCTATTCCTAATCCAAGCAAGGATAAGAATATTAATAAAATAAAGATTAAACAAGGATTCCCTCTCTCTTATTGGGGTGAGGGAATGAATAATCTTTTTTTTCTTTTAGTTTAAGGTAAGGATTCCGCCGAAGAAATAACAATCTCTTAAAAAAGAAAAAATAACAAAAAAATTCAATATAATTCAATATCAATAAATAGAATCATAAAAAAGTCAAGGAATTTTGGATTTGATCGGGAATCCAATTTTGAATTCGGTATGGATAAAAGATCTTCCTATGTTATACTATTCAATTCTCGACAATGAATCAATTTTATAGCTCAGATATTGTTATTCATGATATTGATCCGATTTGATTGATATCATCGAGATGGAATTTATCCCATTGAATTTACCGACAAAAGATTTATCATCTCTATGGGATTAAATCCCGAGTTATTGCGAACTAAAGAGAAATGAAACGATGAGATTATGGAAGTAAATATTCTCGCATTTATTGCTACTGCACTGTTCATTCTAGTTCCTACTGCCTTTTTACTTATAATTTACGTAAAAACTGTAAGTCAAAGTGATTAATTTGACTTCTTAGTTTTTATCAATGCAATGATTGAAGAAATAAAAATGAAAAAGAATTTCAATTTGGCGTCTTAGTCTTAAATGAAATGATCGGAATGGAATCAGCAATATTCTATGAAATCAGATAGTCTGGTAGAAAGAAAAAAAATCTATTTCTTTCTACCAGACTATCTTTTCTATTTCTATTATTGTTATTGTAGTGTATAAAGTTTTACTCTATAAAGATAGAGGGTTAATCTATATATAGAATATCAATCCCATATATGTAATATAGCGTCCCAATTTTTTTCTTTGTTTCATTTATTTGATTTGTATTGGTTCCAATCAATCTGAAATAATCACGAGGCAACTCTTATTCTATTCTTCCGATTCGAATTTATAGATTTCTTATTATTCTCAAGACCAATCTCGGTATCATATTCAAAAAAAAAAATTCAAAATAAAGAATTAATATAATAAAAAAAAATATAATAAAACAAGCAGTAAGCATGTAATCTGTGACTCGCCTAAGGTAACGACAATATGTT